ATGTGAATCGAAAACTTAACATTGCTATCACAAGAATTGCAAAACCTTACGGGAACCCTAATATTCTTGCAGAATTTATAGCCGGACAATTAAAAAATAGAGTTTCATTTCGAAAAGCAATGAAAAAGGCTATTGAATTAACTGAACAAGCGGATACAAAAGGAATTCAAGTACAAATTGCAGGGCGTATCGACGGAAAAGAAATTGCCCGTGTCGAATGGATCAGAGAGGGCAGGGTTCCCCTACAAACCATTCGAGCTAAAATAAATTATTGTTCCTATACAGTTCGGACTATCTATGGGGTTTTGGGCATCAAAATTTGGATTTTTATAGACAAGGAAGAGGAATAAGAAAACTTTCATTGTTTTTTCCTTCTATCTATTGATAGAAGGAAAAAGGGAGAAACTCGTTCATTCTTTTTCCTACCAATCAAACTAATTCTTAATTCTATAGGGTTGAATAAAAATTCAATTGACCTTTTGATATAATTGCTATGCTTAGTGTGTGACTCGTTGGTTTTTTTTTAGGGTTAGGGTTACAAAAGACCGACCCGATAGTATGAAAACCAATTCATCACTTCATATTATCTGGATCTAAAGAACCAGTCAAGATATGTTAAATAAGTCATATCTTTGTAGCAACTGAAATAATTAAACTTTTTTAAAGCAAAATTACAGAAAAAAGGTGTGGATAAATGGAAGGATGAGAGAAAGAGAGAAAAATAATATCAATGATATAGAATTCTAATATGGAAGGTCTGTGGGTTATCTCATAAAAGACAATGTAATAAAGCATCAATACTAATTGATTCATACATAATGAAATTTTCAAGGAATTTCTGATAGAAGAGAAGAAAAAACTCAAGAGCTTCGAGTCAATAAAGACTAAGAAGGTTGACTCAAGAATAAATTGGATTATGAGCTCCGTTGTAGAATTCTGACCTAATCATTTAGTACGAAGTGGTGGAAACGAAGGAACCTGTGAATGCAAAAGATTTTATTAAACAAATGAATCTTAATAATTCACTAGTTAGGATGGCGAAATGAACCGGAAATTAATTAATCTATTCGGAAAAGTGACGAACAAGTGCTAGGACTGAAATAGAGATTGCAAGAGTCAATATTCGCCCGCGAAAACTTTCTTTTTTTGAATTGGTAAACTCGGATAAAGGACAAAAGACAATAAAGATTTATTAGGACGTTAGAAAAAAATAAAATCTTTTCTAAAAATGTTCTAATAGCTATTCAAATTAATTGAAATTCAATTTTGAATCCTTTTATTCGCGAGGAGCTGGATGAGAAGAAACTCTCACGTCCAGCTCTGTAGTAGAGATGAAATTCCGAAACAACCATCAACTATAACCCCAAAAGAACTAAATTCCGTAAACAACATAGAGGAAGAATGAAGGGAATATCTTATCGAGGTAATCATATTTGTTTCGGTAAATATGCTCTTCAAGCACTTGAACCCGCTTGGATCACATCGAGACAAATCGAAGCAGGTCGCCGAGCAATGACACGAAATGCACGCCGTGGTGGAAAAATATGGGTCCGGCTCTTTCCAGATAAACCAGTTACAGTAAGACCTGCTGAAACACGTATGGGCTCAGGGAAAGGATCCCCTGAATATTGGGTAGCTGTTGTTAAACCGGGGCGAATACTATATGAAATGGGTGGAGTAACCGAAAATATAGCTAAAAGGGCTATTTTAATAGCAGCATCCAAAATGCCTATACGAACTCAATTTATTATTTCGGGATAAAAATATAGAACCGACAGAAATGAGTCTTGGGGATGAAACAAAATCGCAGGTTTCTTTTTTTAGACTTAGACAAACAATATTTCTTTTATTTTTTTTCATCCTTTGCATTGGAAGAATAGACTCAAAAATTTATATGATTCAACCTCAGACCTATTTAAATGTAGCGGATAACAGCGGGGCTCGAAAATTGATGTGTATTCGAATCATAGGAGCTAGTAATCGCCGATATGCTCATATTGGTGACGTTATTGTTGCTGTGATCAAAGAAGCAGTACCAAATATGCCCCTAGAAAAATCAGAAGTAGTCAGAGCTGTAATTGTTCGTACCTGTAAAGAACTTAAACGTGACAGCGGTATGATAATACGATATGATGACAATGCTGCAGTTGTAATTGATCAAGAAGGAAACCCAAAAGGAACTCGCATTTTTGGGGCAATCCCCCGCGAATTGAGACAATTAAATTTTACTAAAATAGTTTCATTAGCTCCCGAAGTATTATAGAAGTATTATAAAATAAAAAGAGATCTGATATTTTTGGGGTATTTGAAAAGAAATAGTTTAAGAACTAGATTAATTCGTAGCTTGTGTTTCGCGTATATACCTTAAAATTTTTATATTCATAAACCAATAAAAAAACATGTTAATTATATCTAATTTTGAGACACCAAAAGTTTGAGTTCATCATGGGTAGAGACACTATTGCTGAGATAATAACCTCTATACGAAATGCTGATATGGATAGAAAAAGAGTTGTTCGCATAGCATCTACTAATATTACCGAAAATATTGTTAAAATACTTTTCCGAGAAGGTTTTATCGAAAACGTCAGAAAACATCGAGAAAAAAACCAAAATTTTTTAGTTTTAACCCTGCGACATAGCAGGAATAGGAAAAGACCCTATAGGAATTTGTTAAATTTAAAACGGATCAGCCGACCCGGTCTACGAATTTATTCTAACTCTCAACGAATTCCTAGAATTTTAGGTGGGATAGGGATTGTAATTCTTTCTACTTCTCGGGGTATAATGACAGATCGGGAGGCTCGACTAGAAGGAATCGGCGGAGAAATTTTATGTTATATATGGTAATCCATTTAATATCCAAATGAAATCCGAAACCTCTTCCTATTTGTAAAAAAAAAAAGATAAGGGGGTGAGTTGTCTAATATCGTTTCTCCTCCATTAGTTGATACCTCAAGGGGGCTTTACCTGGAATGAAAGAACAAAAATGGATTCATGAAGGTTTAATTACTGAATCGCTTCCCAATGGCATGTTCCGGGTTCGTTTAGATAATGAGGATCTGATTCTAGGTTATGTTTCGGGAAAGATCCGGCGTAGTTTTATACGGATACTTCCCGGAGATAAAGTCAAAATTGAAGTAAGTCGTTATGATTCAACCAGAGGACGTATAATTTATCGACTCCGAAACAAAGATTTGAAGGATTAGGTGATTTTTATTCAATACGATTCAAGATAAAAAATTCCAAGAAACCTATTTTCTATCGAGAAGTAGATTCAGAATTAAGATAAGGAATGACAAATATGAAAATAAGAGCTTCCGTTCGTAAAATTTGTGAAAAATGTCGACTAATCCGTAGACGGGGTCGCATTAGAGTAATTTGTGCCAATCCGAGACATAAACAAAGACAAGGATAAAGGGATAATCAGACTCACTAAAGAGCTCAGCGTACAAATACAAATAAAGAATCTGTTTTGACATGAAATGGATATATCCATATATTTCTGACTCATATTTATGAGATGATACAATATGGCAAAAGGTATACCGAGAACTGGTTTACGTAGAAATGTACGTATTGGTGCACGTAAAAGTGCACGTAAAATACCAAAGGGAGTTATTCATGTTCAAGCAAGTTTCAATAATACCATTGTTACAGTTACAGATGTACGAGGTCGGGTGGTTTCCTGGTCCTCGGCCGGTACTTGTGGATTCAAGGGTACAAGAAGAGGGACACCCTTTGCCGCTCAAACTGCAGCATCAGTTGCTATTCGTACAGTAGTAGATCAAGGTATGCAACGAGCAGAAGTCATGATAAAAGGTCCCGGTCTCGGAAGAGACGCCGCATTACGAGCTATTCGTAGAAGTGGTATACTATTAACTTTTGTACGGGATGTAACCCCTATGCCACATAATGGCTGTAGACCTCCGAAAAAAAGACGTGTATAGAAATAAACAGTGAAGAAATTTCAAGAGAAACAAGAGAAATAAATAATTCAATCAAAAAAAATATTATTACTATGGTTCGAGAGAAAGTAACAGTATCTACTCGGACACTACAGTGGAAGTGTGTTGAATCAAGAACAGACAGTAAACGCCTTTATTATGGTCGATTTATTATGTCTCCACTTATGAAAGGACAAGCCGACACAATAGGCATTGCGATGCGAAGAGCTTTGCTTGGAGAAATAGAAGGAACATGTATCACACGTGTAAAATCTGAGAACGTCTCCCACGAATATTCTACTATAACGGGTATTCAAGAATCGGCCCACGAAATTATAATGAATTTGAAAGAAATTGTATTGAGAAGTAATCTATATGGAACTTGTGACGCGTCTATTTGTGTTAGAGGTCCTGGATATGTAACTGCTCGAGATATCATCTTACCACCTTATGTAGAAATTGTCGACAATACACAACATATAGCTAGCTTGACAGAACCAATAAATTTACGTATTGGATTAGAAATTGAAAGAAATCGCGGATATCTTATAAAGATGCCACATAACTTTCAAGATGGAAGTTATCCTGTAGATGCTGTATTCATGCCTGTTCGAAACGTGAATCATAGTATTCATTCCTATGGAAATGGGAATGAAAAACAAGAGATACTCTTTCTCGAAATATGGACAAATGGCAGTTTAACTCCGAAAGAAGCACTTCATGAAGCCTCCCGGAATTTGATTGATTTATTTATTCCCTTTTTATATAAGGAAGAAGAAAACTTACTTTTAGAGGACAACCAACATATGGTTCCTTTATCCCCCTTTACTTTTCACAATAAATTAGATAAAGTCGGAAAAAAAAAAATAGCATTGAAATCTATTTTTATTGATCAATTCGAATTGTCTCCCAGAGTTTATAATTGCCTCATAAGGTCCAATATATATACATTATTGGACCTTATGAATAAGAGTCAAGAAGATCTTATGAAAATTGAGCATTTTCGCCTAGAAGATGTAAAACAGATATTGGGCATTCTAGAAAAAAATTTCG